GTCTCTAATTCAAAACCGAACATGAAACTTTGGTTTCATTCGGCTCCTTTATGGAAGATGGATAGATTCCTAGATCTAAAGCGTAAACCATACTGAAAAAAAGGAAAACTTTTCCGAAGAGTAAAAAAAAAAAGAAATTAGATCCATAACATCTATGTCAGCTTCTATGTGTGGATGCATCCAAAGCACTCGCTTGCTAGATGATCCCTCTAGAGGAGGGGTATCATACCAAATCCTTCTAGTTACTTCGTTCCCTATTTCTACTCTCGAGAATCCTAAGGAAAAGAATTTGCTTTCTACCGAGCTGAAACAATATGTTGATGGCTTTAGCAAACCAAAGCCATCGTTTATTAGCTATTTGGCTTCAATCTAGCTTTAGAAAATACAAATTGAAGATCTAGTTACGATTAGAAATAGACTTTTGTATCTTTATCCATGGATCCTCTACTCATACTCATTCAATTGGAATGCTTCATCCAACTCAAAAAATTTATGCTTCATGATTCCATAATCTCAAATCTCAATTTGGTTATTCAATTGAGAATTCACCTTTGGATACAAATCATCAGAATGTATATTCTTCCTCAAACGTGGCATTGAGAGGTAAAGGATTAAATCCTTTTAAGAAATAAAGTTTTTTGTCGGAATATGAATCAAACCGAAAGACCCCTTAACTATTTCTGTTGTTAATAGAACGAATCACACTTTTACCACTAAACTATACCCGCTACAATTTGATTATTGTATATGAATGGACCATTTGTCGAATTGTCGAAGAGGTGAGTGAAACGTAATGTAATTGAAATAGGGTTAGAATCATAAAAATCTCATATATATATATAAAAAAAATACTTATATATAAAAAAATACTAAATAAGATAAGAATTTTTACTTTATTTTTTTTTTTTTCTAAACAAAGTCTGTTGCTGAAAAATGAATTGTTAATGTTAGAATAGTTGTTACTATTCCAATACAATAACATTGTTATGGTGTTATGTTATAATTCTAATTATTGAATAATGTTATTGTTATAACAATAACAATGATAATATATATATATCAAAACAAAATAAGATAACTCAAAATAACTTATTGTTTTGATTCCATTTCATTCCCAATTCCCAAAGAGTAAAAAAAGAAAGAAAAATAAAAAAGGACGTTCCTAACTAAGTAACGATCGAACTGATTACTGTTTTTTTTGCTTAAAAAAAAATGTATTTTTCGTTTAAAATCAATCTTTTTATCTATGATTTTTTGGAAGATAATAAGGAATGGCCTGGCTATGGGTGGGCCAGGCCAGGCCGAGGAAAGAAAAGGACTTTTCGGAGAAAATCAAAGAGGTACTCGGGGGAGATTCCCTTTTTTATCTAAATGGCATTGCTGATCAAATTAGTGTATATATATATCAGATTAGTGTATATATATACATATCTATATTCTATAGAATGAACTATAGAATGAAAAAAAGACAAGGAAAGACTTTTCTCAATTGTTACTTTACGCGTTACATAGGAATTATCAATTGAGAATTGGGAGAGATGGCTGAGTGGACTAAAGCGGCGGATTGCTAATCCGTTGTACGAGTTATTTGTACCGAGGGTTCGAATCCCTCTCTCTCCGTTCCCTCTGATCACTTTTTCTTTACAAAAAAAAAAAAGATTGAGTCCTTCTTTGATCTATGTTTTATCATAGCATAGTTCTATGTCTGGGATACATAAAATACTAAGACTAAGCAAATAAATACAGAAATCAAGCAAGGAAAAACAAAAAATATCTTATTTTTTTTATTCCTCACGTCCAGGATTACGTCCTGGATCATTAGATAGGAATCCAAAAATGAAGAGAGAAACAAAGAATATCACTACTGTGTAAACGAAGAGTTTGAGAGTAAGCATTACAAAATCTCCAAGATAATTTTGGGGTGGAAAAAGAGAATAGATTATCAGTTTTTGTATCATATGGATTATCCATTTTTGTACCACGTATCCCAAGAAAAAGTTTTTTCTAGAAACGAAAAAAAAAAAAAAGAATTGGCAGGAATTCTTTTTGTATTGTAATAAGATTCTGACTCCTTCGTTACCAAAAGAGTCTTGTCATACCTAAAATTAGGTATTGTAGAGGACCGTAATATAGGGTTTTTGTTACCTGGAAGGTCCGATCAGAATAGAATTCTGAAATTTAGGTGATCTAGATTTATTGCGACTATCCAAGAATTTACATATTTGAATCGAGGGTTCATAAAAATGAAATAAGACTTTATCCGATCTTATTCAGCTCTTAGATTCTTTTTTTTTTTTTTCTAATTTTTGAAATTAATCATGAATCTTTCTCGGATACTTTAAAAGGAAAGAGCTTATCGAAAACTTACAGCAGCTTGCCAAACGAAGGCTAAGAGAAAAAAGAGCAAAGGAATGACTGGCATAAAATCTACGATTGGATTGAATAAAGCGTAAGCTTCAGGCAATTTAGCGAAGACAAAACCACTTGAATGAAAGGCAGAATTAAGACAGATCAAACTCAAGATATTAAGCATAACAAGGATTTCGTTTTTGGAGAAAATTTCATTTTGATTGAGTTTTTGATATAAGGTAAAAATGAAGTTAAAGAAGGTAGATTAAAAACCTTTCTTCGTTTTTTTCTTTGAACTCGCCCAACCAAAAACCTTTCTAGTCTCAAATGAGAATAGAAAGAATCATACTTTCATACAATATCTTAATTGAATTAGATGTAATGATCAATGAATTGATTTTTATTCTACATAGGCACGTGTTGAATCCTAGCAAGAATCAATTCCATAAATTATGGATTTGTAGAGATTTGAACTGAAATTCGGTATTTTGGCTTTGGGCTGGAATTGACGAATAACCAATACCAATATTAGTCTTTTTAAATGTCAATTTGACATTTCAATGGGGCGTGGCCAAGCGGTAAGGCAACGGGTTTTGGTCCCGTTACTCGGAGGTTCGAATCCTTCCGTCCCAGACAGACTTATTCTATGAATTGTTCTCCCTAACAATCTTTTTTTTTTTTTGAAAGTTGGTTTGGTAGAGTGGTATAGAATGTTATAAAATTCTAATGTTATTAGATCTTTTTTTTATTTCTAACTTCTCTGTTCTTCTATGAATATGAACAATATTTTTCTTTTTTACAAACAGAATTTGCGTGTTATTAACACTCAAATTCAAAGAAATCCATTTGTTTGTGATATTTGTGAGATAGGTAGATAGATCAATTTACGAATTCTATGTAGATACGTAATTCAAATAAGGAAAAAAGTAGGTAGTTCTTGGTACTAATTCCATCACTGGATTCAAACTTTAAAAGGAAAAATAGGAAGGAATACCAAGGGTATCTGGCCCCCTCTTTTTTTCCCTATACAAACAAGATTTTATAGAGCTATATTATATAGCAAATATCTGGGGGAGAATGGGGAGGGTTTTAGGATAATTCATAATCCTCATAGAATGTAATTCATCCAATCTAAATAAGATTTTTTTTTTTGAAATTTGTAATGCAAGCCAAAGGAAGGGGGTATTGGCTGGTTTAACTCATCTAGATGGTTAGTTTAAATCGTTGATGACTCTAGAAATCGAAAAGGTTTTGATTCTCATATGTATGTTATAATATGGCGTTAAATTGGATCTTTGCTGAGGATTTTCCAGATAAATACCTATCCCCCCCCGCCCGAGATAAAACAAAGAAAGGTATCGACTACTATCTCTTATGTACCGATTGAGCCAATGACTATTCATGATTCCATATTGAATCAAAGATTCCAAATTAGAGGAATAATGTTATGTTAAAACTTCGTTTGAAACGATGTGGTAGAAAGCAACGTGCGACTTGAATTGAAGGACATGATGGAATGTGGATTTTTACACCCACCATTTTCTATATGAATTAGATGAAAATGCTCTTGGCTCGACATAGTTTGTTCTACTAAAAAAATGGAAGATCGGATTTTGATTTTATTGGGTTGTAAATAAAATCAAACAAACAAAACAAAATAGTAGTATATCATGAAGCTCGAGCAGCAAATATCGATTCATTTATCAGAGGGAAGGATCTAGGGTTAGTGACAATCAATAAGTTGGAACAACTTCGTAAGTATATCTTCGATATCGAAATCGAAAGCGTTAAATTCTAACAAATTCCAAATCATCATTTGTCGGAATTGGTAAAACGATTTTGATCAAAAGTGTCTCCAGGAGAATCAATCGTTCATATGATTCTTCAATAGAAAAAGAACTAGAAAAGGTATGTTGCTGCCTTTTTGAAATGATTAAGGATCACCGAAGTAATGTCTAAACCCAATGATTCAAAGTGAAGATAAAGGATCCCGAGACAAGGAAAGACCACTTTAAATTTAATTGTCTCAATAACTAACCGAAAAAAAAAAGATTCGATTGGCGACGAGACAAACAAAAGAGGTTAAAGACCGCTCAAAAAATGTTTCAGGAGTTCTTTTCGAGCTCTTTGAGAATTACCCAACTTGAGTTATGAGTGCGAATCACGAATGTCGTTTTTCTTCAGTAAGCCACGGAGAAAAAATCGAAATTCAGAGTCTAAGCCTAATGTAATGTGTAATGGATTGATTCTTTTTATTTTGATGATTTTTTGATCGATTTTACACTATATACAATACATACAATAAATAAGTTTGACTCATTCGTTCTCGAGCCGTATGAGGAGAAAACCTCTTATACGTTTCTAGGGGGGGGGTAGTATTTATCTACATCTATCCCAATGAGCCATCTATCGAATTGTTGCAATTGATGTTCGATCACGAAGAGAAGGAAGAGATCTTCGGAAAGTGGGTTTTTACGATCCGATAAAGAATCAAACTTATTTAAATGTTCCCGCTATTTTGCATTTTCTTGAAACGGGCGCTCAACCTACAGAAACAGTTCATGATATTTTAAAGAAAGCGGGGGTATTTGAGGAACTTCGAGTTAGTAAAACGAAATGATCCCTTTTCATTTTATGAAAAAAAGGGGGGAGGGGTGTGATCGGCATCTAGCTTTGTGGTATTTTTTCTTCTGTGCCAGTCCCTTTTTCGTCCTCTATTTAATTTATTATGATTCGCTTATATAAGGCCAAAAAAGGCATTTAGTGATATGAGACGGATAGAAAGTTGAATAGAGGAAAAAATGGGATTATCGGACTACCACCAATTAATTGTGTGGTTTCGTTGGGACTCCAATAACAAACCAAACATGGCACGGGATTTCTCTTGTTTATTGTACCTCTATTGAATAGATCCGATATTTTTTTTTATACTTCTTACCTTATAGCCACACTTTCTTTTTTCTATCTATATATAGATAGATAGTGCCAATCCAATGAAAGTCCTTACCTTATTTTTATTAAAATAAAAAGTTATTGCGTTTGTTTTCTCAATATTCAATTAATATTGACAATGATATATCGAAGAAATATAATTCGATCATGGGCAAATAAATAGATTGTTCCCTTCCCCAGAAGTTTGGTTCTTTACTTTACTCAAATAATGGGTTTCCTCAATTCACTGTGACATTAAGAGTATCCTCTTTCTTAATGTAAAGAAAAATTTTTTCATGTAATGAAAAAGATGTAATGAATTAATGTAATGAAAAAAAAAAATGTAATGAAAGAAAAAAAAAAAAATGACTTAATAAAACTAGGTGGTCCATTTTACATCTGTGCTATGGTTATCCGCGAATCTGTTGTATTTTGATATGATTTGCCCATATATTATGTTAAATATGTTAATAAAAAATAATCAAATCTTGTCTTTCTTTTTGTTCCTAGTTCAATATTTTTACGGAATCGGGGAATGTAATCTCTTATTCTAAATAGAATTAGAATCTCTAATTTTCTTTTGATCCTATCTACATAACATAACCATATATATATCTTTTTGGTGGGGGTTGCTAACTCAACGGTAGAGTACTCGGCTTTTAAGTGCGACTATGATCTTTTACACATTTGGATGAAGCAACGGATTCGTCTATACCATTGGTAGAGTTTGTAAGACCACGACTGATCCTAAAATGGAATGAATGGAAAAAGCAGCATGTCGTATCAATGGGGAACTCTGAGAATATTTGATTCTTAACTGATCAGTACATTATTTTCATTTTTGTAACGAGACCAAATCAATGAAAAGTTGGGTCGAGTGAATAAATGGATAGAGCTCTAAGGCTCCAATTATAGGGAAAAAAAGAAACGAGCTTATGTTCTTAATTTGAACAATTACCCGATCTAATTAGATGTTAAAAAAAGATTAGTGCCTGATGCGGGAAAGGGTTTTCCTATAAGTGGATTATCAATCCTTTTTTACTGAATCCTAACTATTCTCTATTGTGAAATGGAAAGAAATGTGTAGAAGAAAAGGTATATTGATAAATACAAAAAGATTTCCAAAGTCAAAAGAGCGATCAGGTTGCAAAAATAAAGACTTTCTCACCATCTCTTGTACGTTTAATGAACAAAAAAACCTAGTAGGTGAAAAAAAAAAGAGAATCCGAGGATTCGTCTGTCTCTATCCGGGGTATCATTCTTTTATTACTATATACCCTGTTCTGACCATATCGTACTATGTATCATAACTCAAGAAATTTTCACTGCCTTTGCTTTGGTTCAAGTAGAATTTTGAATGGAAGAATCGCATGGATCTTTAGAAATAGATGGATCTACTCAACAAGACCTTTTATATCCGCTTTTTTTTCAGGAGTATATCTACGCATTTGTTCATGATCATGGTTTAAATGTAAATGGATCTATTATTTACGAACCTATGGAAAATTTAGGTTATGATAAAAAATCCAGTTCACTAAGTGTAAAACGTTTAATTTCTCGAATGCATCAACAGAATCATTTTCTTTTTTCGGTTAATGATTCGAAACAAAATCGATTCGTGGTACACAAGAATCGTTCGGATTTTCAAATGATATCACAGGGTTTTACAGTCATTCTAGAAATCCCATTCTCACTACAAAAAGTGAATATCCTAGAAGAAAAAAAAATAGAAAAATTTCACAATTTACGATCCATTCATGCAATATTTCCTTTTTTAGAGGACAAAATATCACATTTAATTTATGTGTCGGATATATTAATACCTTACCCCGTCCACCTTGAAATCTTGGTTCAAACACTTTACTGTTGCATACAGGATGCTCCTTCTTTGCATTTTTTGAGATTTTTTCTCCAGGAGTATCGTAATTGGAATAGTTTCATTACTCCAAAGAGGGCCAGTTCCTTTTTTTCAAAAGAGAATCAAAGATTGTTCTTGTTCCTATATAATTCTCATGTATATATATGTGAATCTATATTTGTTTTTCTTCATAAACAGTGTTCTCATCATTTCCGATCAACCTCCTTTGGAGCCTTTCTTGAGAGAACACTTTTCTATGGAAAAATAGAGCATCTTGTAGTCGTAGTAGTGCTGCGTAATGATTTTCAGAAGAGCCTAGGGTTTTACAAGGATCCTTTCATGCATTATGTTAGATATCAAGG